TTTTTCAACTCTCTCAAAATGGAATCTATTCCAAACATATATGCCATGGTTCTTTACTTCGACAGGGTACAAATATCTAAATTTGATATTTTTAGATACTTTTTCAGACCTATTGCCGATACTAAGTAGCAGTCAAAAATTTGTATCCATTTTTCATGATATTATGTATGGATCAGATATATCATGGCGAATTCTTCAGAAAAAATGGTGTCTTCCACAATGGAATCTGATAAGTGAGATTTCGAGAAAGTGTTTACATAATCTTCTTCTGTCCGAAGAAATGATTCATCGAAATAATGAGTCACCATTGATATCGACACATCCGAGATCGCCAAATGTTCGGGAGTTCCTCTATTCAATCCTTTTCCTTCTTCTTGTTGCTGGATATCTCGTTCGTACACATCTTCTCTTTGTTTCCCGAGCCTCTAGTGAGTTACAGACAGAGTTCGAAAAGGTCAAATCTTTGATGATTCCATCATACATGATTGAGTTGCGAAAACTTCTGGATAGGTATCCTACATCTGAACTGTTCTGGTTAAAGAATCTCTTTCTAGTTGCTCTGGAACAATTAGGGGATTCTCTAGAAGAAATGCGGGGTTCTGCTTCTGGCGGTAACATGCTATTGGGTGGTGGTTCCGCTTCTGGGGTCAAATCAATACGTTCTAAGAAGAAATATTTGAATATCAATCTCATTGATCTCATAAGTACCATACCAAATCCCACCAATCGAATCGCTTTTTCGAGAAATACGAGACATCTAAGTCATACAAGTAAAGAGATCTATTCATTGATAAGAAAAAGAAAAAACGTGAACGGTGATTGGATTGATGATAAAATAGAATCCTGGGTCGCGAACAGTGATTCGATTGATGATGAAGAAAGAGAATTCTTGGTTCAGTTCTCCACCTTAACGACAGAAAAAAGGATTGATCAAATTCTATTGAGTCTAACTCATAGCGATCATTTATCAAAGAATGACTCTGATTATCAAATGATTGAACAACCGGGAGCAATTTACTTACGATATTTAGTTGACATTCATAAAAAGTGTCTAATGAATTATGAGTTCAATACATCTTGTTTAGCAGAAAGACGGATATTCCTTGCTCAGTATCAGACAATCACTTATTCACAAACCTCGTGTGGGGCTAATAGTTTTCATTTCCCATCTCATGGAAAACCCTTTTCGCTCCGCTTAGCCCTATCCCCCTCTAGGGGTATTTTAGTGATAGGTTCTATAGGAACTGGACGATCCTATTTGGTCAAATACCTAGCGACAAACTCCTATGTTCCTTTCATTACGGTATTTCTGAACAAGTTCCTGGATAACAAGCCTAAAGGTTTTCTTATTGATGATTCCGATATTGACGATATTGATGCTAGTGACGATATCGATGCTAGTGCCGATATCGATGCTAGTGACGATATCGATGCTGGTGACGATATCCATCGTGACCTTGATACGGAGCTGGAGCTGCTAACTGTGATGAATGCGCTAACTATGGATATGATGCCAGAAATAGACCGATTTTATATCACCCTTCAATTCGAATTTGCAAAAGCAATGTCTCCTTGCATAATATGGATTCCAAACATTCATGATCTGGATGTGAATGAGTCGAATTACTTATCCCTCGGTCTATTAGTGAACCATCTCTCCAGGGATTGTGACAGGTGGTCCGCTAGAAATATTCTTGTTATTGCTTCGACTCATATTCCCCAAAAAGTGGATCCCGCTCTAATAGCTCCGAATAAATTAAATACATGCATTAAGATACGAAGGCTTCTTATTCCACAACAACGAAAGCGCTTTTTCACCCTTTCATATACTAGGGGATTTCACTTGGAAAAGAAAATGTTCCAGACTAATGGACTCGGGTCCATAACCATGGGTTCCAATGCACGAGATCTTGTAGCACTTACCAATGAGGCCCTATCGATTAGTATTACACAGAAGAAATCAATTATAGACAATAATACAATTAGATCTGCTCTTCATAGGCAAACTTGGGATTTGCGATCCCAGGTAAGATCGGTTCAGGATCATGGGATCCTTTTCTATCAGATAGGAAGGGCTGTTGCACAAAATGTACTTCTAAGTAATTGCCCCATAGATCCTATATCTATCTATATGAAGAAGAAATCATGTAATGAAGGGGATTCTTATTTGTACAAATGGTATTTCGAACTTGGAATGAGCATGAAGAAATTAACGACACTTCTTTATCTTTTGAGTTGTTCTGCCGGATCGGTCGCTCAAGACCTTTGGTCTCTACCCGGACCCGATGAAAAAAATGGGATCACTTCTTATGGACTCGTTGAGAATGATTCTGATCTAGTTCATGGCCTATTAGAAGGAGAAGGCGCTCTGGCGGGATCAGAAAAAGATTGCAGTCAGTTTGATAATGATCGAGTGACATTGCTTCTTCGGCCCGAACCAAGGAACCTCTTAGATATGATGCAAAATGGATCTTGTTCTATCGTTGATCAGAGATTTATC